TACAAAATTTAGCTTTAGCCAATAATTTCATTAGAGGAATAATTGGAACTATTGTATTAAGCTTTTTCCTAACATTTTCTATTATAAATGAATTTTCCAGCATTCGACTCCGTACCACTGAAGGATTTAGTCGCACACTTAAAAAATAGCCCAAAAACAAAAAGTAGAATGAATGCTCAGATAATTGGTTTATATGGATTCTTCCTGGTTGAGACCAAACAGAAAAATGACATTGCCATAAATTGATAAGATAGTATTTCCATTTATTCATCAAAAGAGGCGTATTCTTTGAAGCCAGAATCGATTTTCCTTGATATCTAACATAATGAATGAAAGGATCCTTAAATAACCATAGGGTCGACAGAAAATCTTTAACAAAGACTTCTACAAGATGTTCTATTTTTCCATAGAAATATATTCGCTCAAAAAGGACTCCAAAGGATGTTAATCGTAAATGAGAAGATTTGTTACGGAGAAAAAGGAAGATGGATTCATATTCGAAGACATGCAAATTATATAGGAACAAGAATAATCTTGGATTACTTTTGGAAGAAATCGATTTTATTAGAGTAATAAGACTATTCCAATTACAATATTGGTGAAGAAAGATCCTTAATAAATGAAGAGACGAAACATCTTTCAACCAATAGCGAAGGGTTTGAAGCAGAATTTCCAAATGGATAGGGTAGGGTATTTGAACATCTGACACATAATTTAAATATGGAAATTGATCCTCGAAAAAAGGAAATATTGAGTGAATTGATCGTAAATTATAAGATTTTACGATTTCTGCCTTCCTTAAGGAAGAGATTAATTGTAGGGAAAATGGAATTTCCACAATGACGGCAAACCCCTCTGATATTATTTGAGAATACAAATTTTTGTTGTACCCCAAAAATGGATTTTTGGTAGAATCATTAGCAGAAATAAGAAAATGATTCTGTTGATACATTCGAGTAATTAAACGTTTTACAATTAGTAAACTAGATTTATTGTCATAATCTACATTTTCCACCAAAATGGAGTTATTTAAACCATGATCATAAGCAAGTGTATAAATATATTCACGAAAGATAAGTGGGTATAGGAAGTCATGTTTCCGAGATCTATATATTTCTAAATATACTTGAAATTCCTCCATTTTTGAAATTAGCTTTGAACCGGGAATAGGGGATTTATTGGGTTATCAAATCATACATAGTGCGATACCGTACAAACAAGATATTCTATTAAACTAAAATAGATACCTCGAAAACAAGTAAAGTAAGATTCACCAATGGACTCTCTCCTCACTTTTTCCATCGAATTGTTTTATGTTCATTTTCATTCTAGGATAACAAGATAGTTAGAAATCCTTTATTTTCTCAACCCAATCGCTCTTTTGATTTTGGAAAAAAAAATATCTTTATCAATATACTCTTTCTTCTACACATTTATCGCCACCCCATAATATAGAATAGCTAATAGTTAGGACTTAGAACAAAAATCAATAATCCATTCATGGAAAAAGCTTTTCCCGCATCAAGCACTAATATATTTTTAACATTTAATTAGATCGGGTAATTATTAAAAAAAAATAAAAGCTCGTTGCTTTTTCTTTCCCTATAATTGGAACCGCCAAGCTCTATCCATTTATTAATTCAACCCAACTTTGAATTTCTTTTGTTCCGAGCCAAGAATTCAAACAAGGGTTTGGGCCGGATCCAATAAGAATGAAATATTCTTAGAATTCTCCATTGATACGACATGCTACTTTTTCCATTCATTCCTTTCTGGATCAGTCGTAGTTTTACAAACTCTACCGATGGTATGGATGAATCCATTACTTCATAGAAATGTGTAAAAAACCGAGTCGCACTTAAAAGCCGAGTACTCTACCATTGAGTTAGCAACCCTAATAAAATAAGATGTGTAGATACAATCGCAATCAAAATAAATAAAATAAAAAAAATTCTATGGATCTATGGAAGAGAAACAAATATATCCATTTATTTCCGATCGGATTATATTTGTTTGATACACTGTTGTCAATATTAATAATATTAAGAAAAGAAAGGACTACAATGGAGAAAACACAAAAATGAAATAACAATTTAATAAATACTACAATTTGAATTCAATTTACAATTTCATTTAATATTAATAACAAAAAAGATTTTTCATTTTGTTTCATTTTAAATGTTAAATAATAAAAAAATTCGAATATAATACTTAAATAAGTAATAAAAAGAAAAAAAAATAAGATAATGAAAAAAAAAAAAAGAAATAAAAAACCAAACAATTATGTTGTATTGGCACTACATAAATAATCGACATAGATACAAAAAAAATAGATAAAAAATAAGGGTGTATGCGAAAATTAATAAGTAAAAAGTCGAAATCGATTTGATTCAATCAATACAATATAAATAGTAATAAGTAAGCTTAACCTAACCTTTTTTTTCATTTTTTCAAAGAATTCCCAACTTATTGAGGGTAATGTATTTATAGATCGCAATTATTTCATCTATTACGTCATTTATTCATTTATTAATTTGATCTTCTTTCTTTCTATTTATTGATATAAATATAGAAAAATCGATTTTTGTGGTTCTAGAAAACAACATTCTACGATAGCAATAATAAATAAAAAATGAACTATGAACAGAGCAAGAGAGCGGAGGGGGGGATAAGAGAGAAAAGTATAAATTTATATAGAAGTTATCCACACCCCCTTTTTTTTTATTTCATTTCATTTTTCATTAATAATTAATTCAAATTCGTTTGTTGATTAGGGCAAAGTTCCCTAAAAACACCCGCTTTTTCTGAAATATCCTGAACAGTTCCTGTAGGTTGAGCACCTTTTTCAAGGAAATATAGAATAACAGGAATATTTAAATAGGTTTGATTCTTTATCGGATCATAAAAACCCACTTTCCGAAGATCTCTTCCCTCTCTTCGAGATCGAACATCAATTGCAACGATTCGATAAACGGCTCATTGGGATAGATGTAGATGAATAATACACCCCCCCTAGAAACGTATAAGAAGTTTTCTCCTCGTACGGCTCGAGAAAATTCGAAATTATGTCTAGATATAGAATTATAGATGTTCAAAAAAAAATCCAATCAAAAAAAAATCAATTAAACTTAAATACTTTTTTTCTTATTCTTTCCCGAAAAAATAACTCGTATTCATAATCTCATAACTCAAGTTGGATAAATCTCAAATAACTTAAAGTAAAACAAAACCTTTAGGTATTTCATTTATTGAGCGGTCTCTACTCCCCTTTTTTGTCTGTCTTCTTTAGAATCTATTTTGATTCTTCATTCTATGATATAGTTGTTGAGACAATTGAAAATGGTATTTACTTGTTGCAGGATACTTTAGCTTTTCCTTGAATCATTGGGTTTAAACATTACTTCGGGGATCATTAATCATTTCAAAAATGGCAGCAACATACCATTTTTTTTCTATTTTGAAATTTGTTAAAATTGGATCCTTTCGAATAGAAAATATATTTACGAAGTTGTTCTAACTTATTAATTTTCACTAACCTTAGATACTTGCTCCTAAGAAATGAATCAACTCGAGTTCCATCATGTACTATTCACATTATCAACTCCCCCAAAAAAATGAGTTCGAGTTGAACAGAACAAACGATGTCGAGTCAAGAGCACCCTCATTTCTATATAATAGAATAGAAAAATGGTGGATGTAAGAATCCACAGCTAATTTAATCATGTCTTTCAAGTCACACGTTGCTTTCTACCACATCGTTTCAAACGAAGTTTTACCATACATTCCTCTAGTTTGGAAAAAAAATATGTAATTGATTCAATTATGTAATTGATTCAATTATGAAATCATGAATAGTCATTGAGTCAGTCGATACATAGTCAGAGTAAAGTAATCTATACTTTCTTTATACTTCTTTTTATATGACTGGCTCATTTTTAAAGAAGTTTCGGCAAAAATTCAAATTAACTCGATATTTTATTTATTATTTTTATTATCAAAAAAATGGAATATTTAGATTTCATTTAATAATTTTTTAGATTTCTATTAATTAATAATTCATTATAGAATTATATTATATATTTTATATTAAATATTTCTATTAATAGAAATATTTAATATAAATAAAAAAAAATGAATATAATTTCTATTTCAATTTTGAATTTAATATATAGAAAAAAATAGATTCAAAAAAAAAAAATAATCAAATTAAAATAAAGTAACACGAAAAAAGAAATAAGTTTTTTTTTGAATCTATACTTTCAAGTGACTCGATTTAGGGACGAATCATTAAAAATAAGAAAAAAAAAAGAAGAATAACATTCTACTAAACTACTAAATAATATAAACACTACTAAATAATATAAACTACAAAATAATACAATATTATATACGCTTAACTTAAACAGAAGGTTTTTCAAACTTTTCAAAACTAGGAATCTTGATTCTGATATACAATTTTTATTCTGATATGATTCATGTATGGATATGCTCTGGGACGGAAGGATTCGAACCTCCGAATAGCGGGACCAAAACCCGTTGCCTTACCACTTGGCCACGCCCCATTTCTATTCGACACTATTCGACACTAATAAACACTAATATTGGTAGTGATTGTTCGTCAATTCCAGTCCAAATATCTAAATATCTATAGAATAGATTGTTGCTGGGATTTTGATATGGTCGATATAGAATGAAATTGAAATTATTGATCATTACATAGAATTCAATTAAGATATTGTATGAAAGTCTGATTTCTCTTCTATTCTTTTTTGATTTCAGAATTGAAAGATTTTGAATTTGGTAAGTTCAAATTAAAGAAGGATTTTTGGAATATCCTTTTTCTTTTTTATTCATCATTTTCTTTTGATTATTCATTTTTTTATATTATTAACAATATCTAGTAGTATAAATAAATCTAGTAGTATAAATAAGAAATGAAATAAAAAATAAATAACAAAAAAAAATGAATATTAATAAATTTGAATTTCACTCACAAAAAGCAAAAACACAATTATCTTAAAGAAAAAAAATGTTTGCTATGCTTAATATCTTTAGTTTGGTCTGTATTTATATTAACTCTGCCCTTTATTCAAGTAGTTTTTTCTTCGCGAAATTACCTGAAGCCTACGCTTTTTTGAATCCAATTATAGATATTATGCCAGTAATACCTGTACTTTTTTTTCTCTTAGCTTTTGTTTGGCAAGCCGCTGTAAGTTTTCGATGAGATCTTTCATTTGAACTTGAATACTGTCCTAGAAAAATTCAGAATTGATTCGAAAAAAAAAATTCTAACATTCTAACAATTGATACGATCAGATAAGTCTTATACTATGAATCCTTGATTCAAATATTGAAATTTTTTTATAGACAAGAAAAATCTGGACCATCTCATTTACTCATTCTTACCTTTTTTCCATTGACATAGAAAAACCCTATTAGATTTGAGTTGCTCGCCAATATCTAATTGTGGGTATGAAATCCAATTTTTGGTAATAAAACAGTGTACTTTATTACAAATAAATTTCTGAAAATTCCTTTCGATTTCTTGAAACCACTTCATTTCTTAGTGTCAAAAGAAACACAACGTGTAGTATAGGAAAATCTATTCTCTTTCTTTTTTTTTTTAATGATTTTTTTTATCTTGGAGATTGTATAATGCTTACTCTAAAACTATTTGTTTACACGGTAGTGATATTTTTTGTTTCTCTTTTCATCTTTGGATTTCTATCTAACGATCCGGGACGGAATCCGGGACGTGAAGAATAAAAAAGAAGATTTTCTTTTGTTTTCCTTGCTTGGTTTTTCAATATTCTTAGGATTTTTTGATTTTCCATCTTTATAAAAAAATAAAACAAAGAAAAGAAAGGGACTCTATACTATAAAATCAAAAGAGAAATCAAATACCAAATCATCAAGGGAAATGGAAAGAGAGGGATTCGAACCCTCGGTACGAAAAATTCGTACAACGGATTAGCAATCCGACGCTTTAATCCACTCAGCCATCTCTCCCCAAGTGCAAAATAGAATTACTATGTTACAATACACAAACAAAAAGAAAGTAGGGCTTTACTTTATAAAAAACCCTTCTCTTAATTCTTAATAGAATTTCATTCTATTAATATATTAAATCTAATATCTAATATTATTAAATATCTAATATTATTATATATAATAAAATATATTAAATATAGAAAATAGAAAAAAAAAATATCTTTTTTTTATTTCGTTCGAGGGTACTTGTTTTTTTCTACAGCTCGGCGAGGTGAGTACCTAGCCGGGCCTTTTTTGTTCCCCTGAATTCTGGATAGAATGATTTAAATTATTTGTTATTTGATCGGAAAAAAAAATACTTGTTATTAAAATCAAAGATAAGAAAGACTTTTTGATTACTATTATATAGAACCAAAATAATATAAGATCAAAATGTCATTTTTGATTACTTTATCTATTAGATTAATATTCTATTAAATAATAATTCTATTAAATAATAATAAATAATAATAATAAAAGAAATAAAAAGAAAAAGAATAGAACTACGAATTCTTGGACAATGCATTTTTATGTTGTGTTGTGACTTAACAAAACACGTCAACACTATAATTTTCATGATTCTTTTATGATCTTAGTTCTTGTTTCTTGATTCCGACTGATTCCCCTCTTCGACAAAAGGTCCATTTCTATGCAATAATTACATTGTAGCGGGTATAGTTTAGTGGTAAAAGTGCGATTCGTTCTATGGACACCTTAATAGTTAAGGGGTCTTTCGTTAAATTCATATTCCGATCAAAAACTTTATTTCTTAAAGGGATTTAATCCTTTTCCTCTCAACGAACGATTCGAGGAAAAATATACATTATCGTAATTTGTATCCAAAAAGAATCAATTCTAAATTCAAAAAATGAAATTTGAATTATTATTATTAAATTACGAAACATAAGTTTTTTGAATTGGGATCAATATTCCCAATTTTTTGAAGTATGATTAAAAGATCCATGGCTAAAGATATAGAATTTATTTCTAATCGTAACTAAATCTTCCATTTTTTTTATTTGTATAGGAGAAATTGAAGCAAAATAGCTATTAAATGATTACTTTAGTTTACTAGAGACATCTACATATTTATTTTAGCTCGATAGAAATAAAATGCTTTTCCTAAGGATTCTTTCAAATAGAAATAGGGAACGAAGTAACTAGAAAAAAAAAGATTATTAGAATCTATAGGGATCATCTAAAAAGCGTGGTGTTTTCAATGTATAGAAAGGCTGACATAGATGTTATGGGTCAAATTTTTGTAATTTTGTTCACGTCTTCCATTTGTTAATTTACCGGTATTCCATAAAGGAGCCGAATGAAACCAAAGTTTCACGTTCGGTTTTGAATTAGAGACGTTAAAAATGATGAATGAACGTCGACTATAACCTCTAGCCTTCCAAGCTAACGATGCGGGTTCGATTCCCGCTACCCGCTTATATTCTATCTCTATATTGAGTCTATTTTTTT